CTAATGATCTCGATGTAACTCAAAAATACAGGCATTTGTGGGTTCAATGCGAAAATTGTTATGGATTAAATTATAAAAAATTTTTTAAATCAAAAATGAATATTTGTGAACAATGTGGATATCATTTGAAAATGAGTAGTTCAGATAGAATCGAACTTTCGATTGATCCAGGTACTTGGGATCCTATGGATGAAGACATGGTCTCTCTGGATCCCATTGAATTTCATTCGGAGGAGGAGCCTTATAAGGATCGTATTGATTCTTATCAAAGAAAGACAGGATTAACTGAGGCTGTTCAAACAGGCATAGGTCAACTAAACGGTATTCCCGTAGCACTTGGGGTTATGGATTTTCAGTTTATGGGGGGTAGTATGGGATCCGTAGTCGGGGAGAAAATCACACGTTTGATTGAGTACGCTACTAAGAAATTTCTACCTCTTATTATAGTGTGTGCTTCCGGGGGGGCACGCATGCAAGAAGGAAGTTTGAGCTTGATGCAAATGGCTAAAATCTCTTCTGCTTTATATGATTATCAATCAAATAAAAAGTTATTCTATGTATCAATCCTTACATCTCCTACTACTGGTGGGGTGACAGCGAGTTTTGGTATGTTGGGGGATATCATTATTGCTGAACCCAATGCCTACATTGCATTTGCAGGTAAAAGAGTAATTGAACAAACATTAAATAAAACAGTACCTGAAGGTTCACAAGCGGCTGAATATTTATTCCAGAAGGGCTTATTCGATCTAATCGTACCACGTAATCTTTTAAAAAGCGTTCTAAGTGAATTATTTCAGCTCCACGCTTTCTTTCCTTTGAATCAAAATTCAATCAAGTAGAACATTAAGTTCAATTATTTTATTTGTAGCAAACAAGTAGTTAGTTTATAGGAATCCAAGTAAAAATAAAAAGAATTGAGTTTTATTTGGTGACATAAGATCTACTTGTAGAAAGAATCAAAAGTTTCGGATAACTCTTTTTTTTTACCTATATTGTTGATTACTAATCAACAACCCTCTATCAACAAAATAAAAGAGTGAATTCTTCTTTTCATGAAATTAGGCGAATAAAACGAATTTCCTATTCCCGTCTTACATATGTATATATAATGAAAATATAGAATAGAGTTTTACATCTTTCTATATCTTCCGAGAATCCCATTTTGACTAGAAATCCCGGTTGGATTGGATTCTAACGAATCTTTCGATAATTTGTAAGAAACTTTTTCTTTATTAAATTAGAAGACAAGAACAAAAGACGAAGAAAAGAAGAATAATATGAAAGTCGATTATCATACATATCTTTCATGTAGAAAAACCATGAATAGGTCCATTTATTTAGTTCGACATTCCTTGTGCTTAGTATATATACTAAGTTAGAGATATATTATATATACTCACTATATACTTATATATACTAATTTAATTTTGAATTCGATTTTCATTATCTATAGCATTATCTATAGATAGTAATTCTCTACCATATCTACGAATTAATAAGAATTCCAATTCTTAATTATAATTATTATAAGATATCTTTATCATTTTAAATAATAAAAACAGGTAAAAATAAAATAGTAAATCGAGGTACCCATTCTATGATAACTCTCAACCTTCCCTCTATTTTTGTGCCTTTAATAGGCCTAGTATTTCCGGCAATTGCAATGGCTTCTTTATTTCTTCATGTTCAAAAAAACAAGATTGTGTAGATCCGATGGGATCCAATCTCATCCATTTTTTTTTCAAACTTAGACTTGTATCATAACACAGATATCTATTTCGTGGAATATGATATAACATGTGGCTTCCACCGAACATAAAACCGAACATAAAAGAAAAGCTCTTATGCCTGCAGAAAATGCTATATGGGTAAATGACTTTTAGCTATTTTCAAATAGATCAGGATCGCCGGATGGCTGAAATGTAAAGTCAGCGTATCTATATGTATGTCGATATCTATAGTAGGATCATATGAAAGGTCTGTTATTATTTTAGATTTTAAATCTAACCAATTTGATGAATGACTCCTAAAGGTTCACATCAAACTAGTGCTAGTTGATGAGAGTTACTTCGGAAACAAAAAGAGTAAAGTCAAATTCATTTGGAGTCTTTTCTCAATTTCAATAAAATACAACTGGATCAAGTATGAGTTGGCGATCAGAACATATATGGATAGAACCTATAATGGGGTCTCGAAAAGCAAGTAATTTCTGGTGGGCCATTATCCTTTTTTTAGGTTCATTAGGATTCTTATTGGTTGGAACTTCTAGTTATCTTGGTAGAAATTTGATATCTTTATTTCCGTCTCAGCAAATTCTTTTTTTTCCACAAGGGATCGTGATGTCTTTCTATGGGATCGCCGGTCTTTTTATTAGCTCCTATTTGTGGTGCACAATTTCGTGGAATGTAGGTAGTGGTTATGATCGATTCGATCGAAAAGAAGGAATAGTGTGTATTTTTCGTTGGGGATTTCCTGGAAAAAATCGTCGCATCTTCCT